TTAGGGAAATTCATTGGGAATGTGAAGTGATATCAAGCGTGGGTAGATGAGTTTGAGTTTTGTAAAAATTTTACGAATACTGAAATTTAAGTTATATTTTGTATACTACTAGAATGGAATAAGCTTATATTGAGATTTAAGTAGTCCTTGATGATTTTGGGGTTTGGCATTGAGGTGGGGGAGGGGGGGGGTTTGGTAATACTGTTTTTCAAGCGTAGAATGGTTATATGTCTAACTAGCATGAATAATTAGCCTTCGATGATTGGGTCGTGAGGACTAATGATCCTTAACTGGGAGTTCGGCTACATGATGGGCTGGCCTTCATGCCTTGACGGCTATGTTGAGTGATAGCATCCGAAAATTAAAAAATACCAAATGCCTGACACCACAGTTATGTTGGTCATGGGCTGATTAGACCCGTTACCATCGAGATGTCTTATTTAAGGGGAACGTATGGGCGATAACGCATTTGATGGCCCTGAAGTAAGAACCAGATGTCTGATAAAGTTTCAGTTTAGCTACCCCCAAGTTTAATGGGCCCGGAGCGAGAAGAGGGGCATGGGTGGGCGGGTTGTTGGTTTCTCGGAGGATGGTAGAGATTGAGACCAAATGGGGAAGGGGATAGTCATATGGAAGAGAAAGGTTTATGACGAATATGGTGTATGTAAGATAACACAGATATGTCTGTGAAACATTAATTAAAATGTCATGTATAATATTCATGTTGTAGTGTATTTATGTTGGTTATTCATGTTAGTCTGGAATCATGGATTAATATTACTTGCTTATATGCTAGGGGTAAATAATTTAATGTACTATATACATAGATGTTTTATTGTACTAGATAAATTTATGTACTGTCAAGAAGTAGTTTAATTAGAACGTCAGCTTTGGGTGTTGATAGTAGAGGGATATCCTTTCTTCTTGATTTATTGTCCTGAGAGGATACCCCTCATTTTTGGTTTACAAGACCAAAGTAATGTTTATACTATCAGGGCATGGGTTTCATTTTAGTAGTTTGTCTTCGATTATTCCTGAGATTGGTATAAGAATGAGGATAATGGAGAAGTAGCTGATGGAGGCTAGCTGACCGATGATAATGAAGGGGTGCTCTACTGGTTGACCTCCAATTCAGGTTAGGACTAGTAGGTTGGCGACTAATATTCAGTAGAGGGTTTGAGTGATTGGGCGGAAAATTAGGCTTCGTTGTTTAGAAGTGTGAATGTAGGGTAGGAATGCTAGTACTAGGATTGATAGAATTAGGGCTAGGACGCCTCCTAGTTTATTAGGGATGGAGCGGAGAATGGCGTAGGCGAATAGGAAATATCATTCTGGTTTGATGTGTGGGGGAGTGTTTAGTGGGTTAGCTGGTGTGTAGTTATCGGGGTCTCCTAGTAAGTCTGGGAAAAATAATACTAGGACTATTAGAAATGTGATTATTATTAATACCCCCAGGATATCTTTAATAGTGTAATATGGGTGGAATGGGATTTTATCTGCATCTGAGTTTAGGCCTGTGGGGTTGTTTGAGCCTGTTTCATGAAGGAATAGGAGGTGGACAATGACGAGGGCTGCGATGATAAATGGAAGGATGAAGTGAAATGCGAAGAAACGGGTTAAAGTAGCTTTGTCTACGGAGAATCCGCCTCAAATTCATTCTACTAGGGCAGTGCCAATGTATGGGATGGCTGAGAGTAGATTCGTAATTACTGTTGCGCCTCAGAATGATATTTGTCCCCATGGAAGGACGTAACCTATGAATGCGGTGGCTATGACGGTGAATAATAGTAGCACACCGATATTCCATGTTTCTAGGAATGTGTAGGACCCATAATATATTCCTCGTCCTACGTGAAGAAACAAGCAAATAAAGAATATTGAGGCTCCGTTTGCGTGTATATATCGAATTAATCATCCATAATTGACGTCTCGGCAGATATGTGTAACTGATGAGAATGCTGTTATTGTATCTGATGTGTAATGTATGGCTAGGAATAGTCCTGTAACAATTTGTAGTATGAGACAGATCCCTAGTAAGGAGCCAAAATTTCATCACGACGAAATATTAGAGGGGGCTGGGAGATCAATGAATGAGTGGTTGATGATTTTTATTAGTGGGTGAGTTTTTCGGATGTTTGTCATTTGTTTCTATAGTTGAATTACAACGATGATTTTTCATGTCATTGGTCACGGTTAAGTGCTGTGTAGGAATAATGACTAATTATATTTTTGTTATAAGCTTATTATTTTTGACGGGGTGTCTTGGTTTGGCATTGAAGCCTTCTCCAATTTATGGGGGACTAGGTTTGATTATCAGTGGGTTTGTTGGTTGTTTAATGGTATTAGGGTTGGGTGGATCATTTTTAGGGTTAATGGTATTTTTAATTTATTTAGGGGGGATAATAGTTGTATTTGGTTATACTACTGCTATAGCTACTGAGGAATACCCTGAAACTTGGGGTTCTAATTGGTTAGTTTTTAGTTTTTTAACTGCAGGGTTTTTTATGGAAGTAGTTTTAATATATTTGCTTGATTATTATGGTGAAGTTGAGTTAGTGGATTTGGGGGGTTTAGGTGATTGAGTAATGTATGATATTGATGATGTTGGGTTGATATTGGAAGGTGGGATTGGTGTTGCGGCAATATATAGTTGTGCAACTTGGATGATAGTAGTGGCTGGGTGGTCTTTATTTGCTGGTATTTTCATTATTATTGAGATTACTCGGGACTAATGAAGTACAGTGAGGTAATAATGAATAGGGAGATTAGGAATGAAATGAAGTACAGTTTGACTAGACCTTTTTGGTTGGTGAGGAGTTTAGATGAGTTAGCATGAATATTAGAAGTTGATTTGGGAAGGGCTTTTTCTAATCAGATTAGGTCTAAGAGGTTTAAAGATATTTTGAAGCTGGGGTTTAAGGTTTTTAATGGGAGCATGCGGTGTATGGTTGTTGGGAAGTATCCAAGTAGGGTTGAAAATTTTAAGTAGGGATTAGTTTTGTTGGTTGAAAGGTTCAGACTTAGATTATTTAGTTCTAGGGCAATTAGGAAACCTATAATGGAGATTAATAGGGCTGTGGTTTTTAGGTACCATGGTATTGTAAGAATTTGTATGTTAGTTGGGGGGATGTTGTGGTGAATGAGGAATCCGGCTAGGATACTTCCGATCGCTAGGCGTTTAATTGGTTTGATTATGTTCGGGTCATTTTCGTTTATGCTGATTAGTGGGGGGTATCGTGGTTTCGTTATGGTAACAAAGTAAATAATTCGTATACTGTATATAGCTGTTATAGATGTGGCAATTAGTGTGACTATTAGGGCTCAGGCGTTTGTATTACAGGTATTTACGGCTTCGATAATTAGGTCTTTTGAGTAGAAGCCTGTTAGGAATGGTATTCCTGTCAGGGCTAGACTTCCAATGATTAGGCATGAGGCAGTAATTGGTAAAGTTTTCATTATATTTCCTATTTTTCGGATATCTTGTTCGTCGTTTAGGTTATGAATAATTGATCCTGAGCACATAAAGAGTATGGCTTTGAAAAATGCGTGTGTGCAGATATGTAGGAAGGCTAAGTATGGTTGGTTAACTCCTAATGTAACTATTATAAGTCCTAGTTGACTGGATGTAGAAAATGCCACGATTTTTTTGATGTCATTTTGGGTGAGTGCGCAGATAGCTGTAAATATTGTGGTAATAGCCCCTAAACATAGTATTATTGTTAGGATTGTGTTGTTGCTTGAGGTTAGTGGGTGGAATCGGATTATTAGGAAAATACCTGCAACTACTATGGTACTTGAGTGTAGTAGAGCGGAGACGGGAGTAGGGCCTTCTATAGCTGATGGAAGTCATGGGTGTAGGCCAAATTGGGCTGATTTACCTGTGGCTGCAATTAGTAAACCTATAAGTGGGATTAAATTATTGTTGTCAGTTATTAAAATTTGTTGAATTTCCCAGGAATTGGAGTTTAAGCAGAATCATGTTATTGCTAGAATAAACCCAATGTCTCCAATTCGGTTGTATAAAATTGCCTGTAGGGCAGCGGTGTTTGCGTCTGCGCGTCCATACCATCATCCAATGAGAAGAAAGGATATAATTCCTACTCCTTCTCATCCGATGAATAATTGAAATAGGTTATTAGCTGTAGTTAGAATTAGTATAGTAATTAGGAATAGTAAGAGGTACTTGATGAATCGATTAATGTGGATGTCTGAGTGTATGTATCATGAAGAAAATTGTATAATAGATCATGTTACGAATAGGGCTACAGGGAGGAATAAAATTGAGAAGTAGTCTATTTTTAAGCTTATCGATAGTTTTATGGAATTTATGGTAATTCAGTGTCAGGTGGTGGTTATATATTCTGTGTTTGAATAGAAAAATAGAAGAAGGGGTAGGAGACTTAAGATGAAGGAATATTTGATAGAAGTTGTAACGTAAAGTGGGAAATTAATATATTTGATTAGGCTTGTTATTGAGATGATTACTGGTGTTAGGAGAATAATGAAAATAATTAGGATAGAGGATGATATGATGTTTATTACTTTCATTTGGATTTGCACCAAGGTTTTTGGTTCCTAAGACCAATGGATTTCTGTTATCCTATAAAAGTAAGAAAGCCATGGGTTTATGCATGGTAGCGTGAATTAGCAGCTCTCGTCTTCTTTCTTGGTAAATAAGGGAGGTTATTTCCTGTTTTTAGATTCACAATCTAATGTTTTTTTTAAACTATATTTACATATTGTGAGACCAGTAATTAGTTTGGGGCAAATGGAAAGTAGTATTAGTGGAATTATGTGAAGGGCCATAAGGGCAAGTTCTCGTGTGTGAGAGGGTTCTAGGTTGCTTATGTGGTAGGTTAGTTTACCTCGTTGAGTGGTGACAATCATGTATATTGAATATATGGCTGTAATAGTAATATTAACCCCTATGAGAATAATTGAGAAGTTAGATCAAGAGAAGAGTGATATTGTAATGAATAGTTCTCCTATAAGATTGATTGATGGTGGTAGGGCTAAGTTAGCTAGGCTTGCTATTAATCATCATGTTGCTATTAGTGGGAAGATTATTTGTAGTCCTCGGGCCATGATCATAGTTCGGCTATGGGTACGTTCGTAGTTGGTGTTTGCTAAACAGAAAAGTAGGGAGGAGGTTAAGCCGTGGGCAATTATAAGTGCTGTAGCTCCTATAAAGCTTCATGGTGTTTGAATTATGATTGATGCGATTACTAAAGCTATGTGACTGACTGAGGAATAAGCGATTAGAGATTTTAGGTCAGTTTGGCGTAGACAAATTGAGCTTGTTATGATTATTCCTCATAGTGAGAGGAGAATGAAAGGGTAGGCTATGCATTTAGTTAATGGCTCAAGGATGATAGCAATTCGTATTATTCCATATCCTCCAAGCTTAAGTAGAATGGCGGCTAAAATCATAGAGCCAGCGATTGGTGCTTCTACATGGGCTTTGGGGAGTCATAAATGGACTCCATACAAAGGTATTTTAATAAGGAAAGCCATTATGCATGCTAGTCATAGAATATTGTTTGATCAGGAGTCCTTAATTGGTGAGGTTGTCAAAGATAGAAATATAAAGTTAAGAGAGCCTGTTGAGTTTTGGATTGAAATGAGGGCGATTAGAAGTGGGATAGATCCAATTAATGTATAAAATAGAAAGTAAAGTCCTGCGTTTAATCGTTCTGTTTGGTTTCCTCATCGGGTAATGATGATGAGGGTTGGGATTAGTGTGGCTTCAAATAAAATATAAAATATGATAAGTTCAGTAGAGGAGAATGTTATAATAAGTAGAATTTGTAGGGTTACTAGCATAGAGATGTACAGTTTTTGATGGGTTTGCTTTTCTTTTTTTAAATGGTTTTGGCTGGCTATAAGCATGAGCGGCAGAAGTCAGGCTGTTAGGATAATTAGAGGTGATGATAGGGTGTCTGAGTAAAATACAGTTGAGAAGTTTATGTTGTTTTCGTCATTTTGTCATAGAAGAGTGAGGCTGATTAGGCTAATTAAGAAGCTGTAAGAGGTTACGTTAGTTCAGGTTTTTTTTGTTGTTGATAGTCAGGTTAGGGGAAGTAGTATAAATGATGGGAAAATAATTTTTAGCATTGTAATAGGTTGAGGTTTTGTACGAAGTCTGTTCCATATGTGTTGGAAATTTTGACTAGGAGGGCCAAGCCTACTGCTGCTTCGCATGCTGCAAATACGAGGATAACAATTGGTACAGGCATTGATATTATTGAGTTGGCATTTAAGGTGGAGATCGAGATTATAATGAATAAAGATAGTATCATACCTTCTAAACATAGAAGGGTTGATATAAGGTGAGAGCGGAAAATTAGGGTTCCTGTGAGGGATAAGGTAAAAGCTAAAGTTAAGTTAAGGAAGGCTGAAGTCATGATGGTAATTATGAATAGAATCATAATCTAATGAGTCGAAATCATTAATTTTGGTTAAACTAATTACCAGTTATTCTGTTCATTCTAGTCCTTTTTGTGTTCATTCGTAGGCTAGGCCAATAGATAGAATAGTAATTAGAATGATGGCTATAAGTGTTATTGTTGTGATATTAGTGGTTTGAATAGCTCATGGAAGTGGGAGTAGAAGAGCAATCTCTAAGTCAAATAATAAGAATGTAATGGCTACTAGGAAAAATTTTATTGAAAATGGTAGTCGTGCGGAGCTTGTTGGATCGAAGCCACATTCATAGGGGTTAGCTTTTTCTGTATACATATTTATTTGTGGAAGTCAGAACGCAATTGAAATAAGGGCGAGTGATAACAGGGTGTTAGTTAATATAATAATGAGAAGGTTAATTACTCTCTTCTGAGGTTAATCAGAATCTACTAATTGGAAGTCAGTTGTATTATTTATACTAAGAGGGTATGATCCTCATCAATAGATAGAGACATATAAGAATAATCAGACTACGTCTACGAAATGTCAGTATCATGCTGCTGCTTCAAATCCGAAGTGGTGTTTGGATGTGAAGTGAAATTTTAGTTGTCGTAGTAGGCAGACAATAAGAAATGTGGAGCCAATAATTACATGTAGGCCGTGGAATCCTGTTGCTATGAAGAAAGTTGATCCGTAGATACCGTCTGAGATAGAGAAGGATGTTTCGAAATATTCTGAGGCTTGAAGAATAGTAAAATATAAGCCTAACAGGATAGTAATGAGTAGGGCTTGGTTTATATTGTTTCGTTTACCTTCTATTAGGCTGTGGTGGGCTCATGTGATTGAAACACCTGATGCCAGGAGTACTGATGTGTTTAGGAGTGGCACTTCTAAAGGGTTAAGTGGTGTAATTCCTGTTGGTGGCCAGCAGCCTCCGAGATCGTGTGTGGGGGCTAGGCTGGAGTGATAAAAGGCTCAAAAGAAGCCAGCGAAGAAGAATACTTCGGAGATGATAAATAGAATTATTCCGTATCGAAGGCCTTTTTGGACAATAGGGGTATGGTGTCCTTGATAGGTTCCTTCACGGATAATGTCTCGTCATCATTGAAACATTGTTAGGAGGTTTCCTGTTAGGCCCATGGCCAGCAAAGTTGTTGAGTTGTAGTGAAATCATATTACTAGGCCGGATGTTATCAGGAGAGCTGAAAATGCTCCTGTTAATGGTCATGGGCTTTGATTTACTATATGATATGCATGTGTTTGGTGGGTCATTAAGTGTTGTCGTGTAAGTATAGGCTAACTAAAAGGGTAAATACGTAGGCCTGAATTAGGGCTACAGCAAACTCTAGAATAGTAAGAAGAAGTAGAATGATAAATGTAATAGTGGCTGTGGGAGGGCTAATATTTATAAGTACTATGGTGGCTCCACCGATTAGATGTATTAGTAGGTGACCTGCAGTAATGTTGGCTGTTAAACGGACTGCTAGGGCTATGGGTTGAATAAAAAGGCTAATAGTTTCGATGATAATTAGTATGGGGATTAGGGAGATAGGGGTTCCTTGGGGGAGGAAGTGGGCTAGGGAAGATTTTAGTTTGTGGCGGAAGCCTAGGATAACAGCTCCTGCTCATAGGGGGATAGCTATACTTAGGTTTATTGATAGTTGAGTAGTGGGAGTAAATGTATGTGGGAGGAGACCTAGTAAATTTGTAGACCCAATAAATATAATTAAAGAGACAATTATTAGGGCTCAGGTTCGTCCCTTTGGTGTGTGGATTAATATTATTTGTTTAATAATTAGCTTAATAAGTCAGTGCTGGAATGAATGAAGACGATTGTTGATTAAGCGTTCTGATGATGGAAATAGGATAGATGGAAATATAATAATGGTAACGACAATAGGCAGGCCTATTACTGTTGGGGTGATGAAAGAGGCAAATAGATTTTCGTTCATTTTAGTTCTCAAGGATTTTTTACTTCTTGTGTTGTGAAAATTTTTGGGGAAGGGGGTGAGGGAAAAGTTTGTGTTGAGATTTTTAATTGAAATAGAATAAATAGAGTGGCCAGGGATGAAATAATAGTGATAAATCATGTGGATGTATTTAGTTGTGGCATACCACTATGGAGATTCAAGGTCTCTAATTTTAACTTAAAAGGTTAACGCTCTTAGCTTCATAGTGAATTTAGATTATTGATGCAGATCAGTTTTCGAAGTGTTTTAGGGGTACTATTTCAAGAACAATTGGTATAAAGCTGTGATTTGACCCACAGATTTCGGAGCATTGACCGTAGAATAGTCCAGGACGGTTTGATGATACAGTAGCTTGGTTTAGGCGTCCAGGAATTGCGTCGGTTTTTAGGCCTAGGGAGGGGACAGCTCATGCATGTAATACATCTTCAGATGAAATTAATATACGAATTGGTAGTTCTATTGGTAGAACGACTCGATTGTCAACTTCTAGAAGTCGTAATTCCCCTGGTTTAAGGTCGTTTGTTGGAACCATATATGAGTCGAAGCATAAGTCTTCGTAGTCTGTATACTCATAGCTTCAGTATCATTGGTGTCCTATAGTCTTTACTGTCAGGGCAGGGTTATTGATTTCATCTATCATATATAGGATTCGTAAGGATGGAAGGGCAATTAGGATTAAAATTACGGCTGGTAAGATAGTTCAGATTGTTTCTACTTCTTGAGCGTCTATTGTACTTGTGTGTGTAAGTTTTGTTGTCAATATTAGAGAGATTACGTAAAGGACCAGAGAGCTAATTAGAAATACGATTATTAGCGTATGGTCATGAAAGTTTGTTAACTCTTCTATAATGGGTGATGTAGCGTCTTGTAGACCTAGTTGAAATGGGTAAGCCATATAAGATATATAGATTTGATTCTATAATTTAACTTTGACAAAGTTATGTAATAATTTTACTAATATCTCATTGAGAAAGACATAGTGGTTATGGGGTTGGCTTGAAACCAATTTTAGGGGGTTCGAATCCTTCCTTTCTTATTTTACTTTAACATAAGAGGGTTCTTCAAATGTGTGATAGGGTGGTGGGCAGCCATGAAGTCATTCTAGATTTGTTGAGGAGTAGGAGATAGATAAGACTTCTCGTTTGGAGGCAAAGGCTTCTCAGATTATGAAGATTATTACAAGCACAGCTGTGAGTGAGATGAAGGATCCTATGGATGAGACTGTATTTCATGTGGTGTAAGCATCTGGGTAGTCAGAATATCGTCGTGGTATGCCAGAAAGGCCTAGGAAATGTTGTGGGAAGAATGTTATGTTTACCCCTACAAATATAATGGCGAAGTGAGCTTTGGCTCATGTATCGTCTAGAGTATAACCTGAGAATAATGGAAATCAGTGAACGAAGCCAGCTATAATAGCGAATACTGCCCCTATAGATAGGACATAATGGAAATGGGCTACTACATAGTAGGTGTCGTGAAGTACAATGTCTAAGGAGGAGTTTGATAAAACAATTCCTGTTAGTCCGCCAACTGTGAATAGGAAAATGAACCCTAGGGCTCATAGTATGGCCGGGGATCATTTGATATTTCCCCCATGTAGAGTTGCTAATCAGCTGAATACTTTCACTCCTGTTGGGATAGCAATAATTATGGTAGCAGAGGTAAAGTAGGCTCGAGTGTCTACGTCTAGTCCTACTGTGAATATATGATGAGCCCATACGATAAAGCCTAGGAAGCCAATGGATATTATGGCTCACACTATTCCTATATATCCGAATGGTTCTTTTTTTCCAGAGTAATAAGTGACTACATGTGAAATGATGCCAAAACCTGGTAGAATGAGAATATATACTTCTGGGTGACCGAAAAATCAGAATAGATGTTGATAGAGGATAGGGTCTCCGCCTCCCGCTGGGTCAAAGAATGTTGTATTAAGATTACGGTCTGTTAGTAGTATTGTAATTCCTGCAGCTAAGACTGGGAGTGATAGAAGAAGGAGAACGGCTGTAATTAGTACGGACCAAACGAACAGTGGTGTTTGGTATTGGGTTATAGCTGGGGGTTTTATGTTAATAATGGTGGTAATAAAGTTGATAGCTCCTAGGATGGATGATACTCCGGCTAGGTGAAGAGAAAAAATTGTTAGGTCTACTGATGCTCCGGCGTGAGCTAGGTTTCCGGCTAGAGGGGGGTACACTGTTCATCCTGTTCCTGCTCCTGCTTCTACCATAGATGATGCTAGGAGAAGAAGGAAAGATGGAGGTAGGAGTCAAAAGCTTATGTTGTTTATTCGTGGGAATGCTATATCGGGGGCTCCAATTATTAGTGGGACAAGTCAGTTGCCAAATCCCCCGATTATTATAGGTATAACTATAAAGAAAATTATAACGAATGCATGGGCCGTAACGACAACATTGTAGATTTGATCATCGCCTAAGAGAGCACCGGGTTGTCCCAGTTCTGCTCGGATTAGGATGCTTAATGCTGTTCCCACTATTCCGGCTCAAGCGCCGAATAATAAATATAGGGTACCAATATCTTTATGGTTAGTTGAGAATAGTCAACGATTTACGAACATAGGTAAAATGGCCGAGTAGGCATTAGACTGTAAATCTAAATACAGGGGTTAAGTCCCCTTTTTACCAGGCCTTAAGGTGATTTTCATGTCGAATTGCAAATTCGAAGGGGTAGAGAACTGACTCTACTAAGGCTTCTCCCGCCCCCTTTCTGATAGGCGGGAGAAGTAGATTGAAGCCAGAAATAGGGTGTTTAGCTGTTAACTAAAATTTCGTAGGTTTGAATCCTGCCAGTCTAGTTAAGGTCTTAGCTTAATTAAAGTAATTGATTTGCATTCAATAGATGTAGGATAAAGTCTTACAGTCCTTATCAGAAGTTAAACTCGTCTGTTTTCTTAGGGCTTTGAAGGCTCTTGGACTGTATATCCTAAACTTCTAAATGATTAATTGGGGTGAAAGTGGAAGAGTTAGTGTACTGATTACTGTTAGGGTAGGGATGAGGAAATTGTACTTGGAGTTTTCATGGTGTGAAGTAATTTTAGAGTTGTTGTTGGTTGGGAATATTGTTAATGAGGTTGAGTAAATTAGTCGTGTGTAGAAAAATAGGTTTAGGAGTGCTATTATGGCTATTAAGGTTGCTATAATTGTGTAGTTGTTTTTTAGTATTTCTGAAATGATAATTCATTTTGGTAAAAATCCTGTTAGTGGGGGGAGACCTCCTAGGGAAAGAAGGAGAAGGGAGGTTGCTGTTAAGATTATGGGTGTCTTGTTTCATAAAAGGGAGATAGAGGTAATAGTTGTGGAGGAGTTTATTATTAGGACTATAAATAAGGGGATTGTTAGAATAATATAAATAATAAGGTTAAGTAGGGTTAGGGTAGGGTTGTATGGGAGGATGGCTACTATTCAACCTATATGGGCGATTGATGAATATGCTATAATTTTTCGTGTTTGTGTTTGGTTTAGCCCTCCTCAAGCCCCTATAAAGATGGATGAGACTGCCAGTATTGTAATAATTATTGGGCTAAGAAATTGATAGATTTGGAATATAATAGACAGGGGGGCGATTTTTTGTCATGTAAGGAGGATTAAGCCGGTGTGTAGGGGAATTCCTTGGGTTACTTCTGGAAGTCAGTAGTGGAATGGGGCTAGGCCGAGTTTTATGGATAGTGCAATTAATGCTATGTTGAGTAATATATTGTTTGTTTGTTGTTGAAATTCCCATGTTCCTAATTGTTTAAAGTTTAATACAATGGTGAATAGAATGATTATTGAAGCTGTTGCTTGTGTGATGAAATATTTTGTTGCTGCTTCAGTTGATCGTGGGTTTTTTTTGTTAATTAATAGCGGGGTAATTGCTAGGAGGCTAATTTCTAGTCCAACTCATATGAGTATTAGGTTGGTACTGACTATTGTGATTACAGGTCCTATGAGGACTGAAAAGTAGATGATGATAATGGTGATGGGATTTATTAGTACGGGAAGGATTTAAACCAACGTTTTCGGGGTATGGGCCCGATAGCTTAATTAGCTGACCTTACTTAGTTAGGATTGGGTGTACGGGTAGCACGAAGAATTTTGAATTCTTAAGGGTAGGTTCGATTCCTATAGTCCTAGAAATAAGAGGGTTTAAACCTCTATAATTTACTCTATCAAAGTAACTCTTTTGTCAGACATATTTCTAGATGTTGGGGGGGATGCTTGCTATGAAGATTGGGAGTGAAATATGTCATGAACATAGTGCCAGTGTGAGGGGTAGAAAATTTTTTCATAGTAGATGTATTAGTTGATCATAGCGGAATCGTGGGTATGATGCTCGAATTCATAGGAATGAGGCTGATAAAATTAATGTTTCTGCTATGAAGGTGATTGAGTAAAGTTCTGGGAAGTTAATGTTGTAGAGTGGGCCTAGAAAGATAACTACTGTAAGAGCGTTTATTAGGATGATGTTAGTATATTCAGCTATGAAGAATAGGGCGAAGGGTCCGGCAGCGTATTCTACATTGAAGCCTGATACAAGTTCTGATTCTCCTTCTGTTAAGTCGAAGGGGGCTCGGTTTGTTTCTGCTAGGGTTGAGATGAATCATATTATGGCTATTGGTCAGGCTGGGATGATTAGTCATATTTGTTCTTGGGTTGTGATTAGTGTTTGTAAGGAGAAGGATCCACTTATTAGTAATACTGATAGTAAGATGATGGCTATTGTTACTTCGTAGGAGATTGTTTGGGCAACTGCTCGGAGTGCTCCGAATAGGGAATATTTTGAGTTGGAAGCCCAGCCGGATCATAAAATGGAATATACGGATAAGCTTGATGTTGCTAGAATAAATAGAATTCCTAGATTTAAATTGATTAAAGGGTAGGGTAGTGGAAGTGGAATTCATAGGCTTAGTGCTAGTGTGAGTGATAGGGTTGGTGCAATAATAAATAGTGAGATGGAGGTTGTTAGAGGTCGTATAGGTTCTTTTGTAAATAGTTTTATAGCATCTGCGAATGGTTGTAGGACTCCATATGGTCCTACAATGTTTGGGCCTTTACGTAGTTGTATGTAGCCTAGGATTTTTCGTTCTACTAGGGTTAGAAAAGCTATAGCGATTAAGATGGGAACTAGGAGGGTAAGAATATTAATAAAATACACTATTAGGGAGAGGATTTGAACCTCTGGGAACAAGGTTTTAAGTCTTACGCAATTTCCTGGCTCTGCCACCCTAATTACCTTGTCTAGGTTGTTGAGGTTGAACATGCATACAGTATTAAGATTGTATTCATAAATTAGGTTGAGGGCGCTTTTGTAAAGTAGGCTCTATTTTTCTTGTCCTTTCGTACTGGGAAAAATTGTTAATAGATAGAAACCGACCTGGATTACTCCGGTCTGAACTCAGATCACGTAGGACTTTAATCGTTGAACAAACGAACCATTAATAGCTTCTGCACCATTGGGATGTCCTGATCCAACATCGAGGTCGTAAACCCTAATTGTCGATATGGACTCTTAAATAGGATTGCGCTGTTATCCCTAGGGTAACTTGGTCCGTTGATCAAAAGGTTTTGGATCAATAAGATTTTAGGTGTTGCTTCGACTTGTAAGTCTAAGCTATAATCATTCGGAGGTTTTTTTGTTCTCCGAGGTCACCCCAACCGAAATTGCTAGCTTATTTTTTTTTGTTGTTTGGTCCATTAGGTTAGATTGTAGAAATTAAGCTAGTTAATTTAAGCTCCATAGGGTCTTCTCGTCTTATTAGGTTATTCCAGCCTCTTCACTGGAAGGTCAATTTCACTGATTGAGAGTAAGAGACAGTTGAACCCTCGTTTAGCCATTCATGCTAGTCCCTAATTAAGGAACAAGTGATTATGCTACCTTTGCACGGTCAGGATACCGCGGCCGTTTAACTTTTGTCACTGGGCAGGCAATGCCTCTAATACTTTTTATGCTAGAGGTGATGTTTTTGGTAAACAGGCGGGGTTCGTGTTTGCCGAGTTCCTTTTATTCTTTTTAATCTTTCCTTTGAGCACGCCTGTGTTGGATTAACGGTTGAAGTTTAGATTATTAATTAGAGGTTTATCATCTATATTCCTGTAACTAACAATGGTTATCCGAGTTGTTATACACTTGTGCTTGGAGAATTATTTCTTGTTACTCATATTAACAGTATTTCATCCATAAGATAATAGATTAACCCAATTTTCATTATAGGAATTCATTTTTATTAGTTGAATTAGTTGGTTTAAATGTTGAGCTTGAACGCTTTCTTTATTGATGGCTGCTTTTAGGCCTACAATGGTTTAATTGAATAGTTGTTTATTCACTAATTAAGGTTTTTTCCGTTCCTAAAGAGCTGTCCCTCTTTTGGCTATAATTTAAATTTACGTGAGGATTTGTATGTTTTTGTAGTAAATTTAAAGTTGAACTTAGATTCATTTTTTGGGTAACCAGCTATCACCAAGCTCGTTAGGCTTTTCACCTCTACCTAAAAATCTTCCCACTATTTTGCTACATAGACGGGTTGATTCTTAAAATTGTTTTTAGGTAGCTCGTTTGGTTTCGGGGTACCTAGCTTTAATTCATTAAGTTAGGTTCTTTCTAGTTAACTCATTATGCAAAAGGTACAAGGGTTTATCTTTGCTTGTTTTTACTTTTAAGTGTTCTTTCATCTTTCCCTTACGGTACTTGTTCTATAGCTCCTAGAGGTTAATTTCTTTCTCCAATACTTTAATTGGTTAAATGGTTTAGTTTGTAGATATAAATAGTTATATGAATAAATTTTAGGGCTAGAATTGGTTCAAAGTGTTCAAGAATTATGAATTCTTCTGGGTGTAGGCCAGATGCTTTATTATAAGCTACACTGTGATTATTCCAAGCACACTTTCCAGTATGCTTACCTTGTTACGACTTATCTCCTCTAATAAATTTATATTAGGAATTATGTATAATTAAATCAATTTAGTTTGAGGAGGGTGACGGGCGGTGTGTACGTACTTCATTGCTCTATTCAATTAAGCTCTCTATTCTTAATTTACTACTAAATCCGCCTTTACTCTTTAGTTTCATAAAGGGTCTCGTAATGTTCTTTTGTAAGAAAATGTAGCCCATTTCTTCCCATCTCATTGGCTACACCTTGACCTAACGTTTTTATGTTTGTTTTTGTGCTTACTTTAGTACCTTTTTAGGGTTTGCTGAAGATGGCGGTATATAGGCTGAATTAGCAAGAGATGGTGAGGTATAGCGGGGTTTATCGATTATAGAACAGGCTCCTCTAGGGGGATATAAAGTACCGCCAAGTCCTTTGAGTTTTAAGCGGTGGCCAGTAGTTCTCTGGCAAATAAATTTGTTTTTGATTTATTAAGGTTTAGGGCTAAGCATAGTGGGGTATCTAATCCCAGTTTGGATCTTAGCTATCGTGTTAGTAAAGGTTAGAATTACTTTCGTTACTGAATTTAAGTCCTAACAATGAATTTTCACATATAAGTTGGATTTTAATTCTATTTTTTAATTATAGTAAACACGTTTTACGCCGAGGGTAATTAGTTTGGGTTAATCGTATGACCGCGGTGGCTGGCACGAAATTTACCAACCCTAAGAGGCATAGCTTAGTCAAACTTTCGTTCATTGCTTAATATTTATCACTGCTGAATCCCGTGGGGGTGTGGCCAGGCAAGGTGTCTTGAGCTATTAAATGTGCTTGATACCCTCTCCTTAAATTTTGTGTAAATGTTTAAGGGATTTTACACCGGTTTATGGATGTTTGCATGTGTAATCTTACCTCCAACTAATTATAAGGCCAGGACCAAACCTTTGTGTTTATGGGATCATAGGAATCCATCTAAGCATTTTCAGTGCTTTGCTTTGTAATTAAGCTACATTAAC